TATTGATTTTTTCGATGAGAATGGAATTTGTACATGACATGGGAGAAGCCCCTCTTTCTATTTAGAATTGAAGAAAAGGTTCCATCATATATTGATACTCCCGATTCCCATAAACGAGAATCTTTTTTTTTTTTCAATGCTCCCCCGTATTTAGTTAATGATTCTAATGATTTACTTATTCTGATCGGAAATGAAATAGGAAAACGATTATTCATCAAATGACTATTCATCTATTGTATTTTCAAATCAAATAGGGGGAAAGCTCTATGGAAAAGCGGTGGTTAAATTTAATATTGTTTAATAATAATGAGTTAGAACGCGGGCGTGGGCTAAGTAAAGCAATGGACAGTCTTGGCCGTCCTATTGGAAATACCGGTGGAAGTGAAGACCCCATCCTAAATGATACGGATAAAAACATTCATAGTTGGAGCAATAGTGACAGTTATAGTTGCAGTAATGTTGATTATTTTTTAGGTGTCGGGGACATTTGGAATTTCATCTCTGATAAAACTTTTTTCGTTAGGGATAATAATGGTAACAACTATTTCGTAGATTTTGATATGGAAAATCAGATTTTTGAGATTGACAATGATAGTTCTTTTCTGAGTAAACTAGAAATTTCTTTTTCTAGTTCTCTGAGGTCTAAGAGTCACAATCGCTACGATGATTGTGACATGTACGATACTCAATATAGTTGGAATAATCACATTAAAAGTTGCATTGAGGGTTATCTTTGTTCTGAAATCCGTAGTGATAGTGACAGTGATACTCAATGTAGTTGGAGTAATCACATTAAATGTTGGATTGATAGTGATCTTTGTTATGAAATCGGTAGTGACTGTGACAGTGATAGTGATCATGATAGTAGCGAAAGTATAAGCGATAGTGATAGCGATAGTGATAGTGATGAAAATATAGAGGGGAGTCTTTCTAATATTAATTACGCTTTTATTCATACTGATGACTATACTGATTACAGTGATAAATATAGTGATGAAAGTATAAGTGACAGTAACAGTGATAGTTCGAATAGAACTGATTACAGTGATAAATATAGTGATGAAAGTATAAGTGATAGTGACAGTGATAGTTCGAATAGATTTAAAAAATTCAAACATTTATGGGTTGTATGCGAAAATTGTTATATATCAAATTATAAGAAAATTTTGAAGTCAAAAATGAATATTTGTGAATATTGTGGATTTCATTTGAAAATGAATAGTTCAGATAGAATCGAACTCTTGGTTGATCCGGGCACCTGGAATCCTATGGATGAAGACATGTTCTCTGTCGACCCGATTGATTTTAACTCGGAAGAGTGGGAAGAGGGGGAAGAGGTAGAAGAGGGGGAAGAGGTAGAAGAGGGGAAAGAGTTGGAAGAGGTAGAAGAAGGGGAAGAGGTGGAAGAGGAAACTTATCTAGAGAAGATCAAGGTCTCTGTCGACCCCATTGAATTTAACTCGGAAGAGGTGAAAGAAGCGGAAGAGGGGGAAGGGGTAGAAGAGGGGAAAGAGGTAGAAGAGGTAGAAGAACGGGAAGAGGTGGAAGAGGAAACTTATCTAGAGAAGATCAATTCGAATCAAAGAAAAACAGGTTTAAATGAGGCGGTTCAAACAGGCATAGGTCAATTAAACGGTATTCCCATAGCAATGGGGTTTATGGATTTTGAGTTCATAGGAGGTAGTATGGGATCCGTAGTAGGCGAAAAAATCACCCGTTTGATCGAGTATGCTACTAATAGATCTTTACCTCTTATTATAGTGTGTGCTTCTGGAGGAGCACGCATGCAAGAAGGAACTTTGAGTTTGATGCAAATGGCTAAAATATCTTCTGCTTTATATGATTATCAATTAAAGCAAAAGTTATTCTATATATCAATCCTTACATCGCCCACAACCGGCGGAGTGACAGCCAGTTTTGGTATGTTGGGAGATATCATTATTGCTGAACCCACTGCCTACATCGCTTTTGCGGGTAAAATAATAATTGAAGAATTATTGAAGATAACAGTACCCGAAGGTGTACAAGAGGCTGAGTATTCATTCTATAAGGGCTTATTGGATTCAATTGTACCACGTAATCCTTTAAAAGGTGTTCTGAGTGAGTTATTTCAGCTACACGGTTTCTTTCCGTCGAATCAAAATTCAATTTCAATTCAATAAAGTAGAGCACTAATAAAAAAGCGGATTATCATACATCTATTTCGTGTAGAAAAATGAATAGGTACACTTATTTCATTTAGTTCTATATTCCTTGCACTTATTCTATACTTATAATAGATATACTGATCATAAGATCTATTTATAACAGGTACAAATATTAAATCGAGGTACCCATTCTATGACAGATCTCAATTTCCCCTCTATTTTTGTGCCTTTAGTGGGCCTAGTATTTCCGGCAATTGCAATGGCTTCTTTATTTCTTCATGTCCAAAAAAACAAGATTCTTTAGATCCGATGGGATCAAATTTCATCAATTTACTTTAACACTTGGACTTGGATCATAATAAAGATATCTATTAGTAGAATAGGTTACGGTACGACATGTGGATCCCTCCGAGCACAAAAAAAGTGGTTATTGTTATGCATGCAGATCCGTGATATATGGATAAAAGCCTGTATATTATATGCGGGTATAGCTGAACCGCTTTTTTTACTAGATCCGCGAATATCTGAAATTGAAAGTCAATGTATCTATATGTATGTAGATATACATAGTCGGATCATCTAAGGGGGGTGTGATTTTTTTATATCTAACCAATTCGATGAATTACTCCTGATGGTTTACATCATCATGGTGCTAGTTGATGAGAGTGACTTCGGTATCAAAACAAATAAAGTAAAGTCGAATGAATTTGACTCATTCTCTTCTCTGAATTCCAATAGAATGGAACCGGATCTAATATGAACTGGCAATCAGAACGTATATGGATAGAACTTATAACAGAGTCTCGAAAAACAAGTAATTTCTGCTGGGCCTGTATCCTTTTTTTAGGTTCATTGGGATTCTTATTGGTTGGAACTTCTAGTTATCTTGGTAGGAATCTGATATCCTTATTCCCCTCTCAACAAATTCTTTTTTTCCCCCAAGGGATTGTGATGTCTTTCTATGGGATCGCGGGTCTGTTTATTAGTTCCTATTTGTGGTGCACAATTTCGTGGAATGTAGGTAGTGGTTATGATCTTTTCGATAGAAAAGAAGGAATAGTGTGTATTTTTCGTTGGGGATTTCCTGGAATAAATCGTCGCATCTTCCTTCGATTCCTTATGAGAGATATCCAGTCGATCAGAATGGAAGTGAAAGAGGGTCTTTATCCTCGTCGTGTCCTTTATATGGAAATCAGAGGCCAGGGGGCCATTCCCTTGACTCGTACTGATGAGAATTTGACCCCGCGAGAAATTGAACAAAAAGCTGCTGAATTGGCCTATTTCTTGCGCGTACCAATTGAAGTATTTTGAAATGAACTAAAGAATGAATGCTTTCTCATTCTCAACACGATGGAAGGAACTTGGGAATCCTTTTTTAATATAACTGAATAGAATAAGATTCATTACTTCAAGTGGTTCTTTCGGGCATTCACCCAAAGCAACAAACGAAGATGCAATTGGTTCGAATTTGACCAATTGAGCTATCCGGGAACAATATTTTATTATTTCTTCATTCGAACGAAAGGGACCCTTGTTCTATTTCTATATTTTTTCTAGATCTAAGGCTAAATAATTAAAAAAGAAAAAGAAGATGGGTAGAAAAACTTATTAGATACCATTGACTCCAGTATCTAATAAGTTCTACCTACTATTGGATTTGAACCAATGACTTCCGCCGTATGAAAGCAACACTCTAACCACTGGGTTAAGTAGGTTTTTTATCATCAAATAGAAAAAGCAGGACACATCGGGGATTCTAATTATAGATCGAATATGACTTCTAAGCAATACCAATCCTTGGCAGGAAACGGATCAGAGAGCTATCATGTGAGATTATGAAATATCCATCTTGACAATAAATTATCTAGATGTTAAGATATCTATGAAAGGAGAAAAGGGCTATAGCTCAGTTAGGTAGAGCACCTCGTTTACACGTGCGCCAATGCTTTTTCAGGGGGGTCCATCGTGCAATCAACAGAATTGATCTTATTGAGAAATCGATGTCTTACTCCATAGATTCGGGGGAACAATAGCCTGACAAAAATTTTGTTCAGTCCGATTTGGGTACCAATTCAGGTGCCAAATAGAACCCGCCATTGATTTGATAATTGATAAGGTGAATACCCAGTCCATTCAATGCTAGGCACAATGAATATGAGTATAAGGACCTCAAAAGAACCTCTTTTCGCCCTATGAACTTTAAGGTGTATGAAGTATCATATTTGACTCTTGGAGCGTAGCGATAGAGACTCGTCAGGTTGATCTAGGCCGGAGGCAGACCTACGTCAAGGTCACTCCTCTTTGAAACACTTTGGTATTGCTCCTGAATCATAATAAAAATAATGAATCAGAGCACATGGAGCCATCTCATTATCTTCCTGTCAAGAAAAAATATGGTGGATTAGCTGATATTTCTATCAGTTAATGAAAGAGCCCAATGCAAAAAAAATGCATGTTGAGTCTTTAAAACAGTTCGAATCATTTCGACAATCAATAAAATAATAAGTTTGATCTGTTTTACCGAGAAGGTCTACGGTTCGAGTCCGTATAGCCCTATATATTTTTGTAGAGTTTTCATTTCCTAATTAATGCTTGTGGCTGGACGGTTGATTGGTCCATAGAAATTGAAACATTCCCACATGCTCGCGGAGATCGACGCCTCGGGGCATAAAATCCAACCAAATAAAAACATTAATTTATTCCAATGAATGGATCCAATCGGATCGGTATTTTCAAATTTCGGATAAACAAAACCATTCTTCTTCATTAATCTTTATGTGTGAATGAATGACTGACTTTTTACTCTTTTCTTGTCCATGATCAAAGATTTAGTGATACGCCTTTGCTTTGGTA